AATATCTATGCTACCTAGTATCGTCATAATATCAGCCAATTTCATTCTTTTAACTAACTGCGGAAGAATTTGCAAGTTGATAAAACCAGGCGGTCTAATTTTCCATCTCCAAGGAAAAACACTCCGATCTCCTATCAGAAAAATTCCTAATTCTCCTTTTGGTGCTTCGACTCTTACATAAAGTTCTTGCTTGGACAATTCAAAAGTAGGAGAAGGTTTTTTACTAATAAATCGATATTCAAAATCATTCCATTTAGGGTCTTTTATTCTATCAAAGCGGCGGCTTTCTAAATTCTCATAGGGTCCCCCTGGAATTCCTTCCAGAGCCTGCTGGATAATTTTTATAGATTCTGTCATTTCGCCAATTCGTACTAAATACCGAGCTAATGAATCCCCCTCTTTTTGCCATTGAATCTCCCAATCAAATTCCTCGTAACACTCATAACGATCAACTTTACGAAGATCCCATTGTATTCCGGAAGCTCGTAGCGTTGGTCCCGACAAACCCCAGTTTAGTGCCTCTTCTCCGCCAATAATGCCTACGCCCTCAACCCGTTCTAAAAAAATAGGATTCCGTGTAATAAGCTTTTGATATTCAGCAACCCCGGTTAAAAAATAATCGCAAAAATCCAAACATTTATCTATCCAGCCATGAGGTAGATCAGCAGCGACTCCTCCAATACGAAAAAAATTATGCATCATGCGCATGCCGGTAGCCGCTTCAAATAGGTCATATATCAGTTCTCGTTCTCGAAAAATATAGAAGAAAGGAGTCTGCGCCCCAATATCTGCCATAAAAGGACCAAGCCATAACAAATGGGAAGCGATACGACTCAACTCCAACATAATAGCTCTGATATAGCTAGCCCTTTTAGGTACTTGAATATTCCCTAGCTGTTCGGGCCCGTTTACGGTTATTGCTTCTGTGAACATAGTAGCTAAATAATCCCAACGTGTTACATAAGGCAAATATTGTATAATTGTTCGATTTTCCGCAATTTTCTCCATCCCTCTATGTAAATAACCCAATACTGGTTCACAGTTAATAACATCTTCACCATCGAGAGTAACGATCAGTCGAAGAACACCATGCATTGATGGGTGGTGAGGGCCCATATTGACTATCATGAGGTCTTTTCTTGTAGTTGGTGGAATCATAAGTTTTTCTCGAGTCATTCTTCCATGCATTGCTGAAAGTAAAAAGAAAGAAGTTCATCAAAATTTAAACGACTAAGCTCAAACGGTCTCACGCTTCAAAATTAACGAGTTTTTATCTCTCGAATATCCAACTCCCCAATTAATTCTTTATAGCGCCCCCTATTTATTTTTGACAAATAGGCCAGCAGTCGTTGACGTTTTCCCAAAATTTTTCGCAAACCTCGCTGAGATGAAAAGTCTTTTTTGTGCAATTCCAAATGGGAAGTGAGTTTCCTTATTTTAGTAGTGAAACTGAATACTTGAAATTCAACGGATCCCCTGGTTTCTTTGTTTTCTTTTTGAGAAATAACCGAAATCGATGAATTTTTGACCATAAAAAAACGCCCCTTGCCCTTTTTACAGATATGGATTTTACCGATCAGTAATAATAATGCCATTAATTTGAATGTGGTATATACAAGAATCTAATCCAAATTTCTTTATGAACTCCTAATTTCCTGAATTCAAATCAATCCATCCAATTTTGAATTGGTTTTCTATAGGAATATAAAGGTTGGTACATTTTTTGATCCAAGAATTTACACCTAAAATAAAGAAGGTTCCGTTGATTCATTTCGAGATCGAATTCAGACATTATTCATTTGATATTGGATACTAGAATGAAATGTGAGATAAGACATCTGATCTGTGTATTTGTTTGCTTTCATATACCCTATTAATTATATATGATAGGGTATAGGATATACAGAAAAGTGTATTATCAAAAAATTTTCAATCGTGGATACATCTGTATCCTTAACATACCGAAACGGCTGCCATTATTGGTATCAAACCAATAACGATTCATACAAGCTAAATCTTCTAATCGATAATTAGGCCAAAGAAAGAGTTTTAATTTCATTAATTGATTTTTATCTCTATGAAGATGGTTATTGGCATGTAAAACTTGGCTGCTGCTTTTTACGTTCCAAAATACCGGATTTTGATCTATATAATTTCTCTTTTTTGAATTGAAACAAATTAGAATTCTCAATTTTCTACGACGTCTAAAGGATAAAATATTTTCGGGAACAAGTAAATCAAAATTATTGTTAGAAGCATGTCCTTGCTCTTGGTATTTTTGATGCTTATTCTTATGAACCAACGAAATACCCACGGTTTGATACATAATAAATTGCCCATCTTTTTGTTCAGACAGACGAATGGGTTCTAGAATAAATACTCCCTTCTGCATAAATTCTGAAAGAGTTAAATTATTATTAATCATTATATCCAAACTCATTTGTTCCTTTTGAATCGAGGATATAGTAATTTTTGTTAAATCTATCAGTTTATGCAGGAAATAATATACATTGATATTATTGATCATTCTTTCATTCAAAGTCTCATCCCCTCGCAATTGAAAAAGCAAATAACGTTTCATGAACAAACGGAGTTCTGCTTTCGTGTATTGTTTTTTATTTTTCCCTTTTTTCATGTTCGATCTTGCATAATTTTCTTCCATATCTTTTTGGGGTGAGAGAACGGATCTCCGCTCTCCTCGACTTGTCGGTTCTTTTTCTTCTTGATTTCGATGCTTTTTATTTGATGCTATCAAAAAATTGCCCTTTTCGTTGATCTTTTTATTTGCACTTCTATTTAAATTTAAAAGAAGTAATTTGCTTGGTATAAACCAAGGTTTCATTTTATATGTCTTATAAATTAACAAAAATTCTGGGAAGAACCAAAGTTCTAGATTGGATATGGGATGCTTTAGCATTTTTTCATTCATTCCCATCCAATCGTAAAACCCCTTGTGAGAGTTTGGTAAATTGATCTCTGGAATCTGAAGAGAAAAAAAATCTTTTTTCGAAATTATTTGAGAATTTTTAGTATGAACTTGAGTATTTTGATTCCTATTGGTATCGATTATGATCCAGGCCTCAATATCGACTTTTTGTATAAGATCAAATTGAAAATTTTTCCAATCAAAATATTTTCTATCGGCCGGTTTTTCCATATGGATCTTTCCTAGATCATTTTTAATAGGGATGTTCCTCAGCATAGCAACAAAGTTTTTTTTAGGCGTGTTATAATAAATTTCTTGTTTCGTATTTCCTTGAAGGGGAGATCCATAAAAAAAGCATTCCGTTTTCTTTTCATAATGAATAAATTTATATGATAAAAGATCAGATCGATAGTATTTTATAAAATTATCTTTTTGATTAGATAATGAATATATTTCAAATTTTTTTTGTTTTTTGGAATTCATTAATGGGTTTTTTTCATATGAATGCCGTTTGCTAAAATTTTCCTTTTTAGCTATACGCTGCTGACGAAATGTATTTCGCCATTTTTCCGGTATTAATCTAGACCATCCAATCTGAGATAAATGGTATTGATAATGTCCTCTTAACCAGCTTTTCCATGGATTCATTTCATAACTCGGAAGTTTCTTATCTGCTGATTTCGAATCAAGCATTCCTTGTGTTTCAAAAGAATCCTTTATTTTAGCCTTAAGCAAAAAGGGGATTCGTTGATATTGAACAACAAATCTTAACGAGTTAATAACTTGGATTTTTCCTAATTTATAAAATACATATGGTTGTGGCACGTAGGATAAGTCATAAAAAATATGTGAATTTGCTTTAATATTACTAATATTCTCAAGTTCCTTTCTTAGAATTATACTCGAAATAGACAGAATTGTAGTTTTCTTTTTTTTATTAATTCTTTCTTGTTTTCTTTCATTATTGTAAATGGATTTATCAATAATTTTTTTTGTTAATTTAAGAAAAAGTTTTGTATTTATTCTGGCAATATTAATGATATATATAAATATATCCGTGTATATTTTTTCAATGAAAAATTTTACAAAAGGGGATAATTTACAGATTAATCGAGCATTTCTTCTTTTTAACATTTTGAACATTTGCTGTTTTTCTAATTTTTTAGCATTATAACTTGTAGGACTAAGATTATTTATTCTTGGAGTTACTTTTTTTTTCTCTTTTGTGATTCTTTCTATTTGATTTCGAATTGTACTTGTTCTATCAGCCAGATCCTTCATTTTTTTTTCTGTCAACGAAGAGTTTGTCCAACTCGGAGATGCAATTTGAATTTGACTAAATGATTCGTGAATCGTTTGATTGTTTATTATGGAATCTTTTTCTTCTTTAATTTCGCTTGATTTATCGACTCCGACTTCTCTTAATCTAAATAATAGAATTGGATTTACTTTTGAAAGTTCTTTTATTATTCTTTTTCTAAAAAAAACCCTTTGGATAACCCATTTTTTTGTTTCTTTTGAAACTTTTCGAAGTAATTTTATTTTTACTTTGAAAACTGTTAGAACTCGAAAATACTTCTTTTTCAATTTTCCAATTTTTTTTGCGAATTCCTTTAAAATGGGTTTAATAAAGGAAGGTTTTTTTCGGGGTGAAGAAAAGGGGAGTTCCGTTTCCATTCCCCAAACTGTTAAAAAACAATAATCACCTTTTGTCTTTTTCATTAGATCTTTCTGAGAGGATCGTAGTTTCGATTTGTGCGAAGGTTTCAGACAGAAAGGAAATACGATTTTTATTTGAATACCTTCTGTCAACCAATTTTTTGGAAATTCGGTTTCGGATAATGGAATACCATTAGAGGTGCATTTAATATGGATCTCTTTATTCCATTCTTGGAAATCCTCAGACCATTCAGGACGTTGCAATAGGAATATACGTCCAACATTTTTGGCAATTATCAATGAAGGGAATAGAATATATTTTCTAAAAATAGATTGAGTTAGTAACACGCAACCTCTTATTGCTTGCGCAAATGGAATACGATTCCAATCCTCTGCGACTTTTATTCGTGCTTTT